GAAAGAGTAAACGGGTAGTGATTTTTACTGCTAACAAAGAGGATACTGATCCTAATACTACAGATACTAATACGGATAATGAACCAGAGGAAGTGGCTTTGATGCGGTATTCACAACAATCAGACTTTCGGCGAGGTATTATCAAAGGTTCTATGCGGGCTCAAAGACGTAAAATAGTTATTTGGGAATTGTTTCAAGCAAATGTGCATTCCCCTCTCTTTTTGGACAGAATAGAAAAATCCCCTCTTTTTTCTTTTGATATCTCCGGGTTGATTAAATTAATTTTTCGAAATTGGGTGAAGAAAGGGGAAGCATTCAAAATTGTAGAGTATACAGAAGAGCAAACAAAAAGAGAAGAAATAAAAGAGAAGAACAAAAGAAAAGAGAAAGTTCGAATAGAGATAGCAGAGGCCTGGGATACCATTCCATTTGCGCAAGTAATAAGAGGGTGCATGTTATTAAGTCAATCCATTTTTAGAAAATCTATTCTATTACCTTCATTGATAATTGCAAAAAATATTGGACGTATATTCCTATTGCAAGTTCCTGAATGGTCTGAGGATTTACAGGAATGGAATAGAGAGATGCATGTTAAATGTACCTATAATGGTGTTCCATTATCCGAAACAGAATTTCCAAAAAATTGGTTGACAGATGGTATTCAGATAAAAATCTTATTTCCTTTCTGTCTGAAACCTTGGCACAAATCGAAACTACAATCTTATGAAAAAGATCTAATGAAAAAGAAAAAAGAAAAAGATGATTTTTGTTTTTTAACAGTTTGGGGAATGGAAACTGAACTTCCTTTTGGTTCGCCCCGAAAACGCCCTTCCTTTTTTAAACCCATTTTAAACGAACTTGAAAAAAAAATTGGAAAATTTAAAAAGAAGTATTTTCAAGTTCTAATAGTTATTCAAGGAAAAACAAAATTAGTTTCAAAAGAAATAAAAAAATGGCTTCTCAAATGTATTATTTTGCTAAAAAAAATGATAAAAGAACTTTCAAAAGTAAATCCAATTTTATTATTTCGATTAAGAAAAGTCGAAAGAGATGAATCGAATGAAATGAAAGAAGAAAAAAATTCAATAATCAACAATCAGATAATTCACGAATCATTTAGTGAAATTGTAGTTCCGAGTTACCCAAATTCTTCATTGACCGAAAAAAAAATCAAGGATTTCACTCATAGAACAAGTACAATTCGAAATCAAATTGAAAGAATGACAAAAGAGAAAAAAAAAGTGACTCAAAAAATCAAAATAAATGTTAGTTCTAACAAAAGAAGTTATAATACTAAAAGATTTGAAAAATGGCAAATATTTAAAAGAAAAAATGCTCGATTAATTTGTAAATTACCCCTTTTTTTCAAATTTTTCATTGAAAGAATCTACACGGATCTAATATTATCTATCATTAATATTCTGAGAATGAATACAGAACTTTTTTTTGAATCAACAAAAAAAATTATTGATAAATCTCTTTACAATAATGAAAAAAACCAAGAAGGAATTAATAAACAAAAGACAAATCCAATTACGTTTATTTCGACTATAAAAAAGTCACTTGATATTATTAGTAATAGTCAAACAAATTCATATATGTTTTATGACTTATCTTACGTGTCACAAGCATATGTATTTTATAAATTATCACAAATTCAAGTTAGTAACTGGTCTAAATTAAAATCTGTTTTTCAATACCAAGGAATCCCTTTTTTTCTTAAGCCTGAAATAAAGGATTATTTTGAAACACAAGGAACGGTTCATTCGAAATTAGGGGATAAGAAACTTCCCAGGTCAAAAATGAATCACTGGAAAAACTGGTTAAGAGGACAGTATCAATACAATTTATCCCAGATCAGATGGTCTAGATTAATACCCCAAAAATGGCGAAATAGAATTCATCGGCATCGTATAGACAAAAAGGAAAATTTGAAAAAATGGCATTCATATGAAAAAGACCAATTAATTGAGTCCAAAAAACAATTTGAAGTATATTCATACTATAATAAAAATAAAAAAGAATATTTTCCAAAAAACTCTAGATATGATCTTTTATCATCTAAATTTCTTTATTATGAAAATAAAAAGGAATGCTTTTTTTATAGATCTCCGTTTCAAAGAAATAAGAACCAAGAGATTTCTTATAACACGCGTAAAGCAAGCCTTTTAAATATGCTGAGTAACATCCCTATCAATAATTATCTAGGAAAGGTTGATATTATATATATCGAAAAAAAGGCCGATAGAAAATATTTTGATTGGAAAATTCTCAATTTTTATCTTAGACAAAAAGGCCATATTGACACCTGGATCACGATCGATACCAATAGCAATCAAAATCCTAAAATTCGTACTAATTATTCTCAAATAATTCCTAAAAAAGATTTTTTTTATCTTATGATGATTCCAGAACTCAATTCAACAAACTCCCACAACGTATTTTTTGATTGGATGGGAATGAATGAAAAAATGCTAAAGCGTCCCATATCGAATCTGGAACTTTGGTTCTTCCCAGAATTTGTGTTACTTTATAATGCATATAAAACAAAACCTTGGTTTATACCAACCAAATTCCTCCTTTTAAATAGGAATAGAAATGAAAACAATAGTAGTGAAAATAAAAAGATCAATGAAAAGCAAAAAGGAAGGTTTTTGATGCCATCGAATAAAACTAAAAAGCATCAAAATCAAGAACAAAAAGAACCCACAACCCGAGGAGATCTTAGATCTGTTCTCTCACAACAAAAAGATAGTCAAGAAAATTATGCAAAATCAAACATGAAAAAGGGGAAAAAGAAAAAACAATACAAAAGCAATACGGAAGCAGAACTCGATTTTTTCCTAAAACGTTATATGCTTTTTCAATTGAGATGGAGTGATATTTTGAATCAAAGAATGATCAATAATATCAAGGTATATTGTCTCCTGCTTAGACTGATAGATCCTAGAAAAATTACTATAACCTCGATTCAAAAGAGAGAAATGAGTTTGGATATAATGCTAATTCAGAAGAATTTAACTCTTACAGAATTAATGAAAAAGGGAATATTGATTATAGAACCCATTCGTCTATCTGGAAAAAACGATGGACAATTTATTATGTATCAAACCATAGGTATTTCGTTGGTTCATAAGAGTAAGCACCAAACTAATCAAAAATACCAAGAACAAAGAAATGTTTCTAAGAATGATTTTGATAAAGCTATTTCACCACATCAAAGAATAGTTGGAAATAGAGATTTTGATTTGCCTGTTCCTGAAAATATTTTATCGTTTAGACGTCGTAGAAAATTGAGAATTCAAATTTGTTTCAATTCAAAGAAGAAAAATGATGTAGATATAAATCCAGTATTTTGGAACGGAAAGAACATAAAAAGCAGCAGCCAAGTTTCCCATGACAGTAACCATCTTGATAGAGAGAAAAATCAATTAATAAAATTAAAGCTTTTTCTTTGGCCTAATTATCGATTAGAAGATTTAGCTTGTATGAATCGTTATTGGTTTGATACCAATAATGGAAGTCGTTTCAGCATGTTAAGGATACAAATGTATCCACGATTGAAAATTCGTGGATAATATACTTTTATTATATATCATATCCTATAAACTATCCTATATATAATATAGGTTATATGAAAGGAAAGAAATAGACAGATCACGTGTCACACATTTCAGTTTAATATCCAATATGAAATGAATAATATCTCAATTAGGTCTCGAAATGAATCAACAGAATCTTCTTCATTTTAGATCTAAATTATTCCCCGCGAAAATGTACCAATCCCTTTCTATCCCTATCGAAATCCAATTTTAAATTTAAATTGGATTGATTTGAATTCCAAAATTTAGGAGTTTCTAAAAAAATTCGGATTAGATTATTGTATATACCACATTCGAATTAATGGCATTATTATTACTGATCAGTAAAATCCATATCTGAAAAAAGGAAGAGGGACATTTTTTTTATGGTAAAAAATTCATTCATTTCGGTTATTTCTCAAAAAGAAAACGAAGAAAACAGAGGGTCTGTTGAATTTCAAGTATTCAGTTTGACTACTAAGATAAAGAGACTTACTTCACATTTGGAATTGCACAAAAAAGACTTTTCGTCTCAGAGAGGTTTACGGAAAATTTTGGGAAAACGTCAACGATTGTTGGCCTATTTGTCAAAAAAAAATAGAGGACGTTATAAAGAATTAATTGGAGAATTGGATATTCGAGAGATAAAAACTCGTTAATTTGAAGCGTGATACCATTATTTTATTTGAGCTTAGTCGTTTAAATTTTGATGAACTTCTTTTCACTTTCAGCAATGCATGGAAGAATGACTCGGGAAAAAACTTATGATTACACCAACTACAAGAAAAGACCTCATGATAGTCAATATGGGCCCTCACCACCCATCAATGCATGGTGTTCTTCGACTGATCGTTACTCTCGATGGTGAAGATGTTATTGACTGTGAACCAATATTGGGTTATTTACATAGAGGGATGGAGAAAATTGCGGAAAATCGAACAATTATACAATATTTGCCTTATGTAACACGTTGGGATTATTTAGCTACTATGTTCACAGAAGCAATAACCGTAAATGGACCCGAACAGCTAGGCAATATTCAAGTACCTAAAAGGGCTAGCTATATAAGAACTATTATGTTGGAATTGAGTCGTATCGCTTCCCATTTGTTATGGCTCGGTCCTTTTATGGCAGATATTGGGGCACAGACCCCTTTCTTCTATATTTTTAGAGAACGAGAATTGATATATGACCTATTCGAAGCTGCTACCGGTATGCGTATGATGCATAATTATTTTCGTATCGGAGGAGTCGCTGCTGATCTGCCTCATGGCTGGATAGATAAATGTTTAGATTTTTGCGATTATTTTTTAACCGGGGTTGCTGAATATCAAAAGCTTATTACACGGAATCCTATTTTTTTAGAACGAGTTGAAGGCGTAGGCATTATTGGGGCAGAAGAAGCAATAAATTGGGGTT